TTCATAGCATTATCTATTAGAAATGAATTTTCTAGCATTTGACTCCGTACCAATGAAGGATTTAATCGCACACTTGAAAGATAGCCCAGAAAGTCGAGAGAATATTTAGATAATTGATTTATACGGACTCTTCCTGATTGAGACCACATGTAAAAATAAAAATAATATTGCCATAAATCGACAAAGTAATATTTCCACTTATTCATCAGAAGCGACGTATCTTTTGAGGCCAGAATTGCCTTTCCTTGATACCTAATAAAATGTATGAAAGGGTCTTTGAACATCCATAGGTTGTTCTGAAAATCATTATAAAAGACTTCGACAAGATACTCTATTTTTCCATAGAAATAAATGCGTTCAAGAAAGACTCCAGAATATGTTGATCGTAAATGAGAAGATTGGTTACGGAGAAAAAGCAAAATGGATTCGTATTCACATACATAAGAATTATATAGGAACAAGAATAATCTTGGATTAAAAATCGAAATAGATTTCTTTGGAGTAAGAAAACTCTTCAAATTACAATACTCGTAGAGAGAGAAACGTAATAAATGCAAAGAAGAAGCATCTTTTACCCAGTAGCGAAGGGCTTGAACTAAGATTTCTAGATGGATGGGGTAAGGTATTAATACATCTAACACATAATTTAAATGTGAGAATTTATCCTCTAAAAAAGGAAATATTGAATGAATTGATTGTAAATTATGAGATTTTGCGACTTCTTCCCCTTGTGAGTAAGATAGTAATCGTAAGGAAAATGGGATTTCCACAATGACTGCAAATCCCGCCGATATCATTTGAGAATCCAAATTATTGTTGTGACCAAAAAATTGATTTTGGTTGGAATCATTAGCAGAAATACTCAAATGATTCTGTTGATCCATTCGAATAATTAAACGTTTCACAATTAGTGAACTGAATTTATTACCATAACCCTGATTTTCCAAAAAAATAATCGATTTATTGAAACCATGATCATGAGCAAGTGCATAAATAGACTCCCGAAAACAAAGTGGGTATAGGAAATCATGTCGGCGAGATTTATTTAGTTCTAAATATACTTGAAACTCCTCCATTTCAAATTCGATTTGAACCAAAGATAGGGGATCTATTCGGTTATCAAATGATACATAGTGCGATACAGTCAAAACAAGGTATTATAGTAAGAAAAGAATAGATACCTCGGAGACAGGTAGATTCATCAACGGATTCTCTATCCTATCTTTTGCCATCTAATTGATTTACGTTCGTTATAGGATAAGAAGATGGTTAGAAATCCTTTATTTTTTCAACCGAATCGCTCTTTTGATTTTGGAAAAAAAATATCTTTTCTTTATCAATATACTGCTTCTTCTACACATTCATGTCTAACCCATAAAGGGAATAACTAATAATTAGGACTCATAAAAAAATCGATAATTTACTCATGAGAAAAACCTTTACCACATTAGGTACTAATTTCTTTTTAACGTTTAATTAGATCGGGTAATCATTCAAATTGAGAACCGAAGCTCGTTACTTTTTGTTTCCCTATAATTGGGGCCGTCGAGCTCTATCCATTTATTCCCTCGACCCAACTTTGAATTCAATTAATTTTTTTGTTCCGCACCAAAACTTCAAAGACGATTTTTTTGGACTGATCCGGAAAAAAATGGATTCTTAGAATTCTCCATTGATACGACATGCTCTTTTTTCCATCCACTCCTTTCAGGATCAGTCGTGGTCTTACAAACTCTACCGATGGTATCAACGAATCCCTTTCTTCATACAAATGTGTAAAAGATGCTAGTCGCACTTAAAAGCCGAGTACTCTACCGTTGAGTTAGCAACCCGAAAAAAATTATAATATGTAAATACAATCGGAATAAAAAAAAAAATGGAATTGCACGAGGCAATCAAAACACGAAATTAGCAAAAATTGGAACAAAATCAAAAATTATAATCTAATCTGAACATTGAATGTTCAGATTAGATTATAATACACGAAATTCTCAGATAAAAACATAGAATATAGAATAAGTGAAAATTTGTGGACCGCCTCCTGTCTTATTCATTCCATTGTTATCCATTTTTTTTTGTTTCAATATTCCATCCAATTACAATAAAAAAAAACTTCTTGTATCATAACAAATTCAAAGAAAGAACCCATTATTTCAATGAAGTGAAGTACCAAACTTGTGGGCGGGGATAAATAGCTCTATTTATTTACGATCGAATTATATTTGTTGGATACACTGTTGTCAATATGATTGTAGATTTTGAATCTAAATGTTGAGAAAAGAATAAAGAATATAAAAAAGACTATAAAAAAATACAATTTAAAAAAGAATTAAGTCAATTTTTTTTTATTATTTTTATTATTTATTAATTATTATTTTATTATTATTAAATATTAAATTCTTAATATTAATATTTTTTTTTTATATGTTATTTTAATGATGTTATTTTAATGTTATTTTATCTGTTTTTTTATCTTATTTTATGTTATTTTTAAAAATGCAATTACTTCATTTATTCAATTGATCTTTTTTCTCTATATTTTATATCAATAAAATTAGCTCAATAAATTTTGGTTTTGTTGTTATAGAACACGGTATTCTATAGTAGCAATAGTCTATAGTAGCAAAGCAATAAGAAATCGAACAATAAATCAAAAAGTATGAATAGAACAAAAGAGGGGAGAGGAAATAATAAAGAAAAATTTATACAAAGCTAGATATGAGTCATCCACACCCTCTTTTTTGTATTTCATTAATTGAATTTTGTTTGATTAAGACTAAGTTCCGTAAAAACCCCCGCCTTCCTTAAAATATCATGAACAGTTCCTGTGGGTTGAGCTCCTTTTTCAAAGAAATAGAGAATAGCGGGAACGTTTAAATAGGTTTGATTATTTATCGGATCATAAAAACCCACTTTTCGAAGATCTCTTCCCTCTCTTCGGGATCGAACATCAATTGCAACGATTCGATAAACGGCTCATTGGGATAGATGTAGTTAAATAATACCCCCCCCCCTAGAAACGTATAAGAAGTTTTCTCCTCGTACGGCTCGAGAAAAAAAATGATTAAAAGTTATGTCTATGTATGGAATTATAATGTATGGAATTAGAATGTCAAAAAGATCCATAAACCCAGCAACTTAATTAGACATTTAAACCCGCCTTTTTTTTCCAAAAAAAAAAAGAAGAAAAAAGCATTCGTACTCTCATAACTCAAGTCAAATAACTCTTAAAATGCTAAAAAAAAAAAAAATCCTTAGGCATTCTTTTATTGAGTGGTCTCTAACCCCTTTTTTGCTTGTCTCGTTTAGAATCTATTTCGATTCTTCATTTTGATCTAGTTGTTGAGACAATTGAAAAGGGTATTTCCTTGTTCTAGGATCCTTCATCTTTGCCTTGAATCATTGGGTTTAGACATTACTTCGGCGATATTTAATCATTTGAAAAATGGCAGCAACATGCCCCTTTTTCTCTCTTTTTTTCTTTCTATCAAAGAATCATATGAACGATTCATTCCCGCATGATAAACTTTTGATCGAAAGAGTTTTCCCAATTCCAACAATTTTTCTTTTTGATTTGAAAATAATTTGAATCGGAGCCTTTCGATTTCTATATCAAAAATAGACTTACGAAGTTGTTCCAACTTATTGATTTCCATTAACTAACCCTAGATCCTTGCCCCTGAAAAATGGCTGTTTCTCTTCGAGCTCCATCCTGTACTATTTACATTACAACCCAACAAAAAAACGGATTATAATAGAACAGAACAAAAGATGTCGAGACAAAAGCACCTTCATTTCTACATAATGGAAAGTGGTGGGTTTTGACATCCACAGCCGATCATGTCCTTCAAGTCGCACGTTGCTTTCTACCACATCGTTTCAAACGAAGTTTTACCATAACATTCCTCTAGTTTGGAACATTGATTCAATTATGGAATCATGAATAGTCATTGGCTCAGTCGATACATAGTAATCTATGTATACTTCTTCCTTCTATATGAAATCAATTTTCTTCTGTATGAAATAAATAGATAATTTAGGAAGAAAAAGCCTCAATAAGAATTCAAATTAACCCATATTGTATTGTATGAATGCAATATATTTTTCTTTTTTAAAACGAAAACTTTTATTCTACTTTTCTATTCTAATTAATAAGAAATTAAGAATATCATTAATAATAATATTAATGAATATAATATTCTAAATAATACAAATAAACTAATCTTTTTGAATCTACCTTGCATCTTCAAATAACTCGATAGATCAAATAACTCGATAGAATAGATTCGCCAATCTCACAGTTCTTGGAGTGCCAATATTACATCTTAAGAAATCATTAAAAATCAAAAGCAAGACGCACATTTTCTCCAATATTTGACTCTTAGAAAGAAGGTTGTTAAAAAAAAAAAGAGCAATTTAGATTCGGATATCCTTATTCTGATATATTCTGATATATAAAAAGAGTATGCTCTGGGACGGAAGGATTCGAACCTCCGAATAGCGGGACCAAACCCCGTTGCCTTACCACTTGGCCACGCCCCATTTAGATTTCTATTTGAAACTACTAAACACTAATATGGGTATTCCTTGTTCGTCAATTCCAGTTCCAAATAGCTATGGAATCGATTAGATTCTTGCTAGGATTTTGGCACGTATGGATAGAGAATTAAACCGAATTTATTGATCATTACATATAATTCAATTAAGATATTGTATGAAAGTATGATTTCTTCTATTCTCTTGTAAGAATTGAAGGCTTTTTGATTGGGTGAGTTCAAAGAAGTATTGTTTAGTCTGCCTTATTTTCCTTTCTTCATTTTTTTCCTTATATCAAAATCAAAAAACATATTAATATTAATAACTCAATCAAAATTATCTCCAAGAACAAAATTTTGTTATGCTTAATATCTTTAATTTGATCTGTATCTGTCTTAATTCTGCCCTTTTTTCGAGTAGTTTTTTATTCGCCAAATTGCCCGAGGCCTATGCTTTTTTGAATC